AGAAATTGTTCACTTTTATCTTTCAAAAGGAATCAAGAATCTTGTATTCAAATTTTTTTAAAAAAGTCTTTCTTGCTATCGAAATTAAAAAATAGATGGAAATAAATTGCGTCCAATAGGATTTGAACCTATACCAAAGGTTTAGAAGACCTCTGTCCTATCCATTAGACAATGGACGCCGTTCATTCCGATTTTTTCGTATTTTGATTTTTCTATCTCTTGTTTGAATTGAACATCAAAAATAGGATTGAGGGTTTTGTGAATTGTATATTCAATGATTCACTAATTGTAATTAGAATAGATTATCTATATTCTAGAATCGAATTCTAATAGAATATTTAGAAAAAGGGGGGAAATGGGCGGGTAGCGGGAATCGAACCCGCATCGTTAGCTTGGAAGGCTAGGGGTTATAGTCGACGTCGATTCAACGTCTCTAATTCAAAACCGAACATGAAACTTTGGTTTCATTCGGCTCCTTTATGGAAGATGAGTAAATTCTTAGATCTAAGATGTGAACAAAATGAACAAAATTATACCCATAAGACCTATGTTAGCTTTTTGTCTGAATACAAACAAAACGAATTGCTTTCTAGATGATCCTTCTAGAAGAAGGTGATTCTAACAATCTTTCTAGTTACTTCGTTCTCTATTTCTATTTGAGAGGATCCTAAGGAAAAGGATTTTGTTTCCACCGAGCTAAAACAATATGTTGATGTCTCTAGTAAACCAAAGTCATCGTTGAATAGCTATTTTGCTTCAATTTCTTTCTTTAGACTTCTAAAGTCTAAAGAAAAAGGGAAGATTTAGTTACGATTCGAAATTGCCTTTCTATCTTCCGCCATGGATCCTTTACTAATACTTATTCAATTGGAAGTCTTGGTCCAATTTAAAAATTCTGTTTCGCAATTTCATAATCCAACTTTGCAATTTCGAATTGCCTCGTGGATACAAATCACGAGAATGCGTATTTTTTCTCGAATTTCTCATTGAGAAGTAAAGGATTTATTCCTTTTAAGAAATAAAGTTTTGATCGGAATATGAATAAAACCGAAAGACCCCTTAACTGTTAAAGGGTTATATAGAACGAATCACACTTTTACCACTAAACTATACCCGCTACAATATGATTATTGTATACAAATAACTTTTTTGTCGAACTAGATAATTGAGTATGATCAAGATAGGATCATCAAAGGATCATCAAACTGAGAGTGTTGAGCTTTTTCGCGGGGAAATCCAAATTTAATGAGATTTGGAAAAGAGGCTTTATTTAATTTAAATAAAGTTTTCTCTTTTGCTGATAGATACAGATCAAAAAAACATTCAAATCATAACAGAAAAGTGCATTATGGAAGAATCTATAGTTTCTTTTTTAGTTCGAAAAATAGAATCAGACAATGAGTAGGAAATAGTCCTTCTTCTTTTTGTTCTTGCTTGAATATAAAATATTCAATTGAATATAATAATAGAATAAAAAACAATACTTGTTTTTTAATCAGATTAAGATAAATTATTATTTATGTATAATTCATAATTTGTTGGAAAAAAAAATGCCCGGCTAGGTACTGACCCGGCCGGGTCATCAGAATAAGAAGGGCCTTTCAAACCAAAAAAATGTAATACAAAAGGGTCCTCCTTATTTTTCTTTAGTTCGATTGTTGGCGCGCCCTTGTTTTAGATAAAGGAAATTCCTGATTTGCGGATCTTATATTAGAATAGAGAAAGAATAGAATAGATAAAAAAGAGAGAGAACCAAAGACTCCTTACATTATGTGTAATGTAGTAATTATCTTTTTCAATTAGGAGAGATGGCTGAGTGGACTAAAGCGGCGGATTGCTAATCCGTTGTACGAGTTATTCGTACCGAGGGTTCGAATCCCTCTCTTTCCGTTTCCGTTGATGACTTGATTTTTATTTAATTTTAAAATTAACCGAGGAAAACTCTTTTTATTTTATTCTTCACGTCCGGGGTTACGCCCCGGATCATTAGATAGGAATCCAAAGATAAAGAGAGAAACAAAAAATATCACTACGGTATAAACGAAGAGTTTCAGAGTAAGCATTAAACAACCTCCAAGATGATTTTTGGAAAAAAAAAGATAATAAATCTTCCATTTTGCTACCACATATCCTATTCCTATTTTGACACCAAGAAATGAGGTTTTTCTAGAACTAGAAATGCGTTGTCACAAATTCATTTGTTTTTCAGTAACCAAATTTTTGGTTTCTATCCAAATAAAATTAGATGTTGTGGGAGACCCTATAATCTAGATCTAGGGTTAGGGTCTTTCGCCGGAAAAAGGTCAAAAATGAGGAAATGGGGGTAAGCCAGATTTATAGCGACTATCCAAGAATTTTAATGTGCGAATCGAGGGCTTATACTCTCAAACTTTTCTGATTTTATCAATTGTTAGAATTTTTTCTCGAAAAAAAATCATGCATTTTCTAGGATATTATTATGAAATTTTCGATCTCATCGAAAACTTACAGCAGCTTGCCAAACAAAAGCTAAGAGAAAAAAAAACAGAGGTATGACTGGCATAAAATCCACGATTGGATTCAAAAAAGCATAGGCTTCGGGCAATTTGCCGAAGAAAAAACTACTCGAATAAAGGGCAGAATTAATACAGATCAAACTAACGGTATTAAGCATAACAGACATTTTGTTCTTGGAGATAATTGCATTTTGATTGAGTTTTTGATATTAAGTAAAAAGGAAGAAAGTCAGTAAGGTAGACAAAAAATCCTTATTTTTCTTTGAATCCACCCAATCAAAAATCCTCCAATTCTCAAAGGAGAATAGAAGAAATCATACTTTCATACAATATCTTAATTGAATTCTATGTAATGATCAATAAATTAAGGTGAATTCTCTATCTATATGTATCAAAATCCCAGTACCAATCTATTCTATAGATATATAGTCTATAGATATATAGATATTTGTACTAGAGTTGACAAACAACCAATACCAATATTATTGTTTCTTGGCGTAGATTAGAAATTCAAATGGGGCGTGGCCAAGTGGTAAGGCAACGGGTTTTGGTCCCGCTATTCGGAGGTTCGAATCCTTCCGTCCCAGAGCATATCCGTTTTTTATGCTCCATTATTCCCATAGAAAGAAGTAGAGGGGTGGTAGGAATTAATCCATATTCATTTGAATATCTGTGTCTGTTTGAATCTCATTAAGAAATGATCAAGTTCCATATCATTATCATATAGAAATATGTGATAGAGCCAATGTTTTTTCTTTGAATCTCGTTTTATTTTTATTTAGGTATTTTGTGTTTGGCTCTAATTAAAAATGGGGAATCTATGTAACGATTGAGGCAAGGGGTATTTAGCCTATAAAATGAATTTTATTCACTTTATGACAAGAGTCGATTATTGAAATATTATCCAACCCCATTTTAAACAAAATACATATCAATCATTTAATCATATAAAATGAGGAAATGTTTAGTTTATATGGTCTGTATCGTTTTATTTCAATGACAATAATTTTTTGGTTTTTGTGAATTTGTAATCCTTTCATTATTTAAAATTTAAACTCACCCTATGATTTATTTTTTATTTTGATTTTTGTAGTCAGAGTCTATGGACAGCTGAACCAATGACTATTCATGATTCCATGATTGAATCAATTCCATACCGGTTCCAAATTAGAGGAATGTTATGGTAAAACTTCGTTTGAAACGATGTGGTAGAAAGCAACGTGCGACTTGAAGGACACGGTCCGTTGTGGATTAAAAATCCACCATTTTCCATTTGTCTAGGAATGGCGGTGCTCTTGGCTCGACATTGTTTGTTCTGTTACACTTGAACCCTTCTTTTTTTGTTGGGTTGTAAATAGTCTACGGTGGAGCTCGAGTAGAAAGGATTAATTCATTTCTGGGGGACAAGGATCTAGGGTTAATGCCAATCAATTGGAACAACTTCGTAAATATATCTTCTATATATAGAAATAGAAAGGATCCAACTCGACCAAGTTTCCAATTCAAAAGCAAAACGTGTTGGAATTGATCAAACTTTTTCGATTCAAGGTGTATCACGCGGGAATTAACTGTCCATACGATTCTTTGCTAGAAAGAAATCAAAAAAGGGTATGTTGCTGCCATTTTGAAAGAATTAAGAAGCACCGAAGTAATGTCTAAACCCAATGATTTAAAAATTAAGGATTAAAGGATCTACGAACAAGGAAACACCATTTGAATTGTCTCGAGAGTCTCACTAGTTGGATCAGACTCAAGAATCCAAATACAATTTTAAATGAGACAAACAGAAGGGGGTAAAGACTACTCAATAAATAAAATGGACTCCCAATTTTTCCTTTGAACTATTTGAAGAGTTATCCAACTTGAGTTATGAGTACGAATGGTTTCTTTTTCCTTTTCAGGAAGAAAAAAAGACTGAAATAGAAATTCTAGTCTAATTGATTGGCCCACTTGTCATTTAATTTATTAGAATTGCATACATAGACAAAACTTCGAATCAAATCATTTTTTCTCGAGCCGTACGAGGAGAAAACCTCCTATACGGTTCTAGGGGGGGTATTGTTCATCTACATCTATCCCAATGAGCCATCTATCGAATCGTTGCAATTGATGGTCGATCCCGAAGAGAAGGAAAAGATCTTCAAAAAGTGGGCTTTTATGATCCAATGAAAAATCAAACTTATTTAAATGTTCCTCTTATTCTATATTTCCTTGAAAGGGGTGCTCAACCTACAGGAACTGTTCAGAATCTTTTAAAGAAAGCGGAAATTTTTAAGGAACTTCCGTCTAATCAAATGAAATTCAATTAAAGAAATACCATACGGGGGGTCGCAGCTTGTATATAACTTTGTATAATTTTTCTCTACTTCTTTTTTTGACCCCCCTTTTTCTGCTGTATTCATATTTCTTTATCATTGTTTCCATCGAATCCAATGGCCTAGAACGGCAAAACTTTCGTTTTTCCTTTATCGATCTTATTAATTATCAAACTAATTCGGACATTTC